GGCTGAAAGAAATTCCTATGAACCCAACCAATAAAGTAAAGAGCACTAAAACAAGCATAGAAAATCGCATAGTATTGTCCGATTCATGAGGATATAAACAAGAAGTTTTTTTAGTAGTGAAATGGGTAATATCGAAAAAAAGACGTCTTATATTTTTTACATTTTGATTAATTCCATGTGGATCTGTCTTCTGGATAATAAAAGAAGTGATTTCATTATTCTTCATTCTTGATAAAGCTAAGAAATAATTTTTATTTTTTAATCTCTTTTTTACTTCTTTTTTCCCCCATAAAGATATTGAATAGAATGAACTATTTTTTTTTCCATTGAAATTTAGAAAATGAACGTTTAAATATCCTTCAAAAACTAGTAAATAGATCCGAAACATGTAAAATGCAGTTAATCCTGCTGTGGAACAAGCTATTATTGCGAAAATAGGTGAATACAACCAACTATCATTAAGAATCTCATCTTTCGACCAAAAACAAGCAAAAGGTGGAATACCACAAAGAGAAAGTGTACCCACTAAAAAAGAAGTTTTTGTAATTGGTAGATGTTTTGTTAAACCTCCCATAAGAACCATATTTTGACTTTTAGCTGGAGAATAACCAACAACAGCTTCCATTGAATGAATAATGGATCCAGATCCTAAGAACAATAATGCTTTTGAATAAGCATGAGTAATCAAATGAAATAAAGCGGATCGATAAGATCCCATACCTAGAGCTAACATCATATAACCCAATTGAGACATTGTGGAATAGGCCAAATTTTTCTTAATATCTTTTTGAGCAATAGCTAAAGTCGCTCCCAATACTACTGTTATTATACCTATAAAAGCTATTCCATTCATTATTATGGGTAGAACTCTGAAAAGAGGAAGAAGGCGAGCTACAAGAAAAATTCCCGCCGCTACCATAGTAGCAGCGTGTATAAGAGCGGAAATAGGAGTAGGCCCTTCCATAGCATCTGGTAGCCATACATGAAGAGGAAATTGGGCTGATTTAGCGACTGAGCCACAAAATAGCAAGAGGGCAAACAAAGTCAGAAAAAAAATATTAATTTCATTTTTATAAATCAAGTTATTTATTATTTGAAATAAATCCCGAAATTCCAAACTACCCGTTATCCAATAAAGGCCTAAAATTCCCAATAATAAACCAAAATCTCCTACACGATTAGTTACAAATGCTTTTTGACAAGCATTTGCCGCAATAGGACGTGTGAACCAAAAGCCTATTAATAAATAAGAACACATTCCAACCAATTCCCAAAAAACATAAATTTGTATCAAATTCGAACTAGTAACTAACCCCAACATTGAAAGATTAAAAAGAGTCATATAAGCAAAAAATCTCAAATATCCTTGATCATGAGACATATAATTATCACTATAAATAAGAACCAGAATGCCAACAGTAGTAATTAAGATTAACATAATAGATGTAAGTGAATCGATCAAGTACCCAAACTCTAAGGAAAGATCATTATTTATGGTCCAAGACCATACATATTGATAAATAGAACTTTTATTGACTTGATGAATAGACAGATCAATCGAAAAAATCATAACTATAGTTAACAATAAAGTACTAGGAAAAGTCCACATACGGCGAAGATTTTTTGTTGCCGTCGGAAAAAGTAAAAGTCCCATTCCTATTAACATAGGAACTGGAAATGGAATAAAAGGTATGATCCATGAATATTGATGTGTATATTCCATACAATAAACAAAAAAAATTATGATTCCAATGAATTTTGTTTCTTATTCCTCAGTTTTTATTTTATCTTTTTTGTAAAGAAGGGTTCGGTTAATAAAAAAGTAAACATCGAATTTAAATAGAATAATCTATTATTAATTATTCTGAATCTTTGTCCAATATTTCAAAAATATTAGAAAGTATAAACTTAAAATGGACAATAGTGAAATTCCTAGTGAAAATAAACTTTTTTTTATTCATATGACACAACTCCATAATAATTTTTTAACTAATTAAATATTTTACAATATAAAAATCTCTTTAGAAAAGGATTCTAATATTCTATTCAGTATTTTACTTAAAAAAAAAAGGAAACAAAAAAAATGCGAATTAAGATAGAAAAGATATATGGCTAATTAAAGATCAATTCATTTTCATTTCTAGAAAAATGTCTTTCACATCGAACTTTAGAATAATGAAAAACTATACTAATTCTATGGCAGTTCCAAAAAAGCGCACTTCTATATCAAAAAAAATTCTTCGTAACACTTTATGGAAAAAGAAGGGATATTGGACAAGATTAAAAGCTTTTTCATTAGCGCAATCCATTTTTACGGGGAATTCTAAAAGCTTTTTTTGTAACAAATACAAACGTTAGAATAATTAAAATTAACTTGATTCAACGAATATTATTAAGTAAAAAAGTACTAATATAGATTAAATATCTAATATAGTCTAATATTCATTTAGGATATTTACATATTCTATCTATCTATATCTATTTATAGATATAGATAGATTTCTAATTGATTCCAATAAACTTCTATTATTTATTTTTTTTAATGTTTAGTAAACAAATATTGTATATTGTATTTTATTCTAATGGATTCTTTAAATCTCGACAATTGATTAAAAATGGGTTATTATGATTTCGAGTAGGCCGCTATGGTGAAATTGGTAGACACGCTGCTCTTAGGAAGCAGTGCTCGAGCATCTCGGTTCGAGTCCGAGTAGCGGCATGACATCTTATCTTCGAAAAAAATAGGTCCTATAATAAACTCAATTCTTATTTCTATTCCTAGTATTTAGATTTTTTCATTCTATATGGTATTTTTAACTTTAGAGCATATATTAACTCATATATCGTTTTCAGTCGTATCCATTTTAATTTCAATTCATTTGATAACCTTATTATTATTCAATGAAATTATAGGATTATCAGATTCGTCCAAAAAAGGCATGATAATAACTTTTTTTTGTATAACGGGATTGTTATTTACTCGTTGGTTTTTTTCGAGCCATTTACCATTTAGTGATTTATATGAATCATTAATATTTCTTTCATGGACTTTTTCCATTTTATATATAGTTCCTTACTTTAAAAAACATAAAAACTACTATTTAAATACAATAATCACACCTAGTGTTATTTTTACCCAAGGCTTTGCTACTTCGGGTCTTTTAAACGAAATGCATGAATCCTTAATATTAGTACCTGCTTTACAGTCTCATTGGCTAATGATGCATGTAAGTATGATGATATTGGGTTATGCAACTCTTTTATGTGGATCATTATTATCAGTGGCTATTTTAGTGATTATATTTCAAGAACTCATACAAATTATTGGTAAAAGCAAGAATTTTTATTTTTTAAATGAATCCTTTTCTTTTGCGGTAATCAAATATATAAATATAAGTGAAAAAAATAATGTTTTTAAAAAAACTTTTTTTTCGTCTTATAGAAATTATTTTAGATCTCAATTTATTCAACAATTGGATCATTGGGGTTACCGTACTATTAGTCTAGGTTTTATCTTTTTAACGATAGGTATTATTTCAGGAGCAGTATGGGCTAATGAGGCATGGGGATCATATTGGAATTGGGATCCAAAAGAAACTTGGGCTTTTATTACTTGGACTATATTCGCGATTTATTTACATACTAGAAAAAAGAAAAAATTGGAAGATATAAATTCTTCAATAGTAGCCTCTATGGGCTTTCTTATAATTTGGGTATGTTATTTAGGAATAAATCTTTTAGGAATAGGGCTACATAGTTATGGTTCATTTACACCTAATTGAATTAAAGTGAGTAAAGAACTCTACAAATACATAAAACTTTCAATAATAGAGAACCCTTTAAATCAAGTAATGTAGTAGTGATTCAAGGGGTTCTCGCAAACAACAAACATATTCCATTATAATTCAAATTTTTAATTAATTTAATACAAAAATAAATAATAAATCTATTTTTTTGTATTGTACATAGGATTTTTTTCTATTTTTTATTTGATTTTTAATTTATTTGTGAAAAATATCTATAAAAAATTAGATAGAATAGCTTCAACCTTGTCAGACGAAAATGAAAAAATAAAATCTGGATAAATACCAATACTTATTACGGGTATAAGGAGAGAAATTGAAATAAATAATTCTCTTGGCCCTGAATCAAAAAAATAAGAATTTGGTGTATTAAAAAGCTTGTATCCATAGAACATTTGACGTAAGATAGACAATGAGTAAATAGGAGTTAATATCATTCCAATTGCTGTTACAAAAGTTATTAGTATTTTTGTGATTAAAAGATATTTTTGGCTGGTAATTATTCCCAATAATACTATTAATTCTGCAACAAAACCGCTCATGCCCGGTAATGCAAGAGAAGCCATCGATAAGATAGTAAAAACCGTGAATATTTTTGGCATTGGTATAGCCATTCCACCCATTTCGTCGAGATAAAGAAGACGTAGTCTATCATAACTAGTTCCCGCCAAGAAAAAAAGCGCAGCGCCAATAAATCCATGAGAGATTATTTGTAAAATAGCCCCGTTGAGACCTGTATCGTTTATAGAACCTATTCCTAAAATTAAGAAACCCATATGCGATACTGAAGAATAAGCTATTCTTTTTTTTAAATTACGTTGACCAAGAGATGATGAAGCTGCATAGATTATTTGAATTGAACCTAATAGCATTAACCAGGGACAAAATATAGAATGAGCGCGAGATAATAATTCCATATTAATTCGAACCAACCCATATGCTCCCATTTTTAATAATATTCCGGCTAAAAGCATACAAGTGCTGTAATGTGCCTCTCCATGGGTATCTGGTAACCATGTATGTAAAGGTATAATTGGTAATTTGACAGCAAAAGCAATAAGAAATCCTATATACAATAGGATTTCCAGCGCCACGGGATAAGATTGATTAGTTAATGATTCAAAATTTAATGTTGGTTCATTATAACCATATAAACTAATACCCAGAATTCCCAGTAATAAAAAAACGGAACTTCCTGCAGTGTACAAAATAAACTTTGTAGCGGAATACAAACGTTTTTTGCCACCCCACATAGATAAAAGTAGATAAACGGGAATTAATTCTAATTCCCACATGATGAAAAAAAGTAAAATGTCTCGAGAAGAAAATGTTCCTATTTGACCACTATACATTGCTAACATTAGGAAATAGAATAATTGGGATTCTCGAGTAACTGGCTGAGCCGCTAATGTAGCTAAAGTAGTGATAAATCCCGTCAATAAAAGAGGTCCTATAGAAAGTCCATCTATTCCTAATCTCCAGTAAAAGTCAAAAAAATGGATCCATTTATAATTTTCTGTCAATTGGATTAATGGATCATCCAATTCGAAATGATAACAAAATGCATAGGCTATTAGAAGGAGATCTATTAAACATATACAAATAGTATACCATTTAATTACCTTATTTCCTTTATGAGGAAATAAGAAAATTAAGGAACCCCCTACTATTGGCAAAACTACAACTATTGTTAACCAAGGAAAATAATTCGTGATAAAAATAAGATATACTTAGACTAGAAAAACCTGCGCTCCAAATAAAAAAGATTTGCTTTTTTATTTGGAGCGCAGGTTTTTGCCGGTAAAAAAACGTACTTGTGTGTGGTTCTTTTTAAGACGTATCAATAAGCTAGACCCATGCTTCGAGTTGTTTCATGCCATAAATAAACTCTAACACTTAAGAAATCCGTCGGACAAGCGGATTCACACCTCTTACAACCAACACAATCCTCTGTTCTTGGTGCAGAAGCAATTTGTTTAGCTTTACATCCGTCCCAAGGTATCATTTCTAATACATCTGTGGGGCAAGCTCGAACACATTGAGTACATCCTATACATGTATCATAAATCTTTACTGAATGTGACATTGGATCCTAATCCTTGAACATAAAAAATTTAATATTTTTCAATCTAGTAAACTTGTAAACGAATCTAATATATCTATCTAGATAGATATATTAGACACCAGATGAATCAATGATTTATCATAATTTTGCTAATCAAAATTGACTTATGGATTAATTAATAAAAAGCGAATACAACCAAGATACTTTGATTTCTTATGTTTGTTTTTACAAACATGATCATAAGTTATATATCATATATGCTAATTTGAATTGATTAATAGTACCCACACACTCGACTTTTTTTTGATCTTTTATGAGTAAGACTATTTATTCAACAAATTCGATTGATTGATACGGGTTGATTTTCTATTCCGATAAATTGAGGAAACAATAGCCAGTCCGATAGCTGCTTCAGCGGCTGCAATAGCTATAACAAAAATTGAAAAAATATTTCCTTTTAATTGTCGACTATCAAAAAAATCAGAAAAGGTTACGAGATTTATATTAACAGCATTCAGTATAAGTTCAAGACACATAAGGGCTCTAACCATATTTCGGCTAGTGATCAATCCAAGGATACCTATAGAAAATAAAAAGGCACTCAAAACAAGTGAATGCTCGAATATCATTGACCAACTCCTTATCAATTTTGATTCATTTCAATATGAATGAGAATTCAACGGATTTTATTGACTAAAGAATATAATAAGTCTACAACAAAATAATGGATTGGCAATAAAAAAAAAGATTTTTTACATAAATACCGTTCACATAAAATTCAACGAAAATCAATGTGATAAAATCTAACAAAATTTTGGATTTTTATTATTAGTTTTATTAGTTCTAAAAATTTCTTATTGGCGAGCCACGACAATTGCACCTATTAAAGCAACTAAAAGAATTAGGGAAATAAGTTCAAATGGAAGAAAAAAATCTGTTGATAAATGAATTCCAATTTGTTGACTAGTACTTATCAAATCTTGCTCTATAATCTGATTTGGTCTTGTAGTCCAAATAATCCCGTGCCATGATGTATCTAGAATAGTAGTTATTAGTGAAACAAAAATACTTGTACAAACCAGCAAAGTAATTCCATCCCCAATGGTCCAAGGACGAAAATCTTGATAATATTCTGAACCATTCATGAACATCACTGCAAATATTATTAAAACATTTATAGCGCCCACGTAAATAAGTAGCTGTGATGCAGCTACAAAATGGGAGTTTGATAAAATATAGAATAAAGATATACAAACAAGAACAAATCCCAACGAAAAAGCAGAAAAAATGGGATTCGTAAATAATACTACTCCTAGACTTCCTAATATAAGACCCGATCCAAGAAAGACTAAAAGAAAATCATGTAGAGGTTCAGGCAAATCCATTATATGAAAAATAAGAGATAAAATAAATCGAAATTTCATGACCTTATTGATATGACCAGGAAAAGCTTATATATTAAATACTCAAAATCCTTTCTGCATTGAATTCAACCAAATCCTAAGATAATAAATGTGAATTTCTATAGGTACAGTTGTTCTAGGTTCAATGTCATTCTATTCTTTATTTTCTTTATGTGAAAGAGTAATTTCAAACTATATGAAAATGAAAGTATATATATAATGATTTGATATATATTCTATGATTTTCCTTTTTAAAATAATTCTTTTTTAATTGAATTTCATTTTAATTGAATTGTTCTAATTGTATAATCATCAATTATTGATACTGGTAAACGGCCCAAAGCAATTTGATTATAATTCAATTCGTGGCGATCATAAGTCGAAAGTTCATATTCTTCAGTCATTGATAAACAATTTGTTGGACAATATTCAATACAGTTACCACAAAATATACAGATTCCGAAATCAATATTGTAATTAAGCAAGCGTTTCTTTCGAATATCAGTTTCAAGTTTCCAATCAACAACGGGTAGATCTATGGGACATACACGAACACATACTTCACAAGCAATGCATTTATCAAATTCAAAATGTATTCGACCCCGGAAACGTTCTGATGAGATTATTTTTTCATAAGGATATTGAATAGTTACAGGTAACCTATTTGCGTGAGATAGGGTAATCATGAAACTTTGACCAATGTACCTTGCAGCTCGGACTGTTTGTTGACCATAATTTATGAATCCAGTTACCATAAAGAGCATATATTAAATATCTCTGAATCTGAATATTTTTTTCTTTCTATTGTTTGAGACAAATTATGAATATAGAAAGTAGAACTTTTTTATAGTGAAAACAGTTGAGACGAAGTTGTTAATAATAGATTACCGAGCGAAATGGGTAAAAGAAACTTCCACCCAAGATTTAATAATTGATCTATTCTTAGCCTAGGCAAAGTCCATCTTGTTGTGATAGAAACAAATAATAATAAATAAGTTTTAGCTAGTGTAATAAAGATACCAATTATCGTTACAAAAACTCCATATGTTTTATTTATTTCAAAAAAATCAGAAACGAATATGTACGGAATAGAAATATTTGAACCACCCAAGTAAAGAACTGTTACAAATAAGGAAGAAATTAATAGGTTTAAATAGGAAGCAATGTAAAATAAACCAAATTTGATACCCGAATATTCGGTTTGGTAACCCGCTACTAATTCTTCTTCCGCTTCCGGTAAATCAAAAGGTAATCTTTCACATTCTGCTAGAGAAGAAATTAGAAAAACGACGAAACCCATAGGTTGACGCCACAAATTCCATCCCCAAAAACCATATTTTGATTGCGCATCAACTATATCAACTGTACTTAAACTGTTAGATAATACTAGTCGGTGATAACATTACTGTTACCACCTCTATTACAGAACCGTACGTGAGATTTTCACCTCATACGGCTCCCTTAAAGCCTTCAAAAATATAAGGACCTGGCCGATTATTTATCCATTGATATATCTCTAAGATAGATAAGATTCCATTTTATCGGACGGTTCTAAATTAGACTAATTGAATTCTGTCTGCTCTAATAAAAAATTAAAAAAAAATACAAAAGGTACTTCTGAATTTGTCTCATCCTTTAAATAAAAAACAAAAATTCAAATTGGTTGAGTAATAGCTTTATTCTTCCATAAAATACTCTTTTAGAATTATAAATAACTCTATCATCATTTTCCATTACGAAAACGAATTACATCTTAGTTTTCTAAATTATCACATGAATTCTATATCTATATTTATGGATATAAGACAAAAAAGGGGATCCCTTTTTTGTGTTCTTATCCTATTCTTTTTTGTACAAGTAAAAAAAAGGTAATTAAAAAAGTTAAAGGATTATTTCGTTCCTGAAAGTTATTTGTTTAATCATTGGATGGAAGTATACTCTGGATCGGAATTGTGGGGAGTACTGCTTTATTTTTTCTACCAATTTAAAGCCCTAATTAGTATTCTTTTTATATTATACATAAAACATAAATCTTCTTTTGGAGATTTTTAAAAATATACCTTACTAATCCTTTGTGTATCTTGGTGTTTCTAACCATCCATTCATTTTTTTTATTAATTCCTTATTGTTAATATATGTATGATAATTCATACAAATTATATTTTAGATCAAATAATATTAAAAAAGGTTGGTCTTTTGCGTCCGCTTCAAGACAGGATGACTAATCAACCAACCTTGGGAGAAAGAACCATTTCGACTTCTAATTTGAATTAAATTCATTTTTCTTTTCACTTAATTCTTATACATAGAAAATGAGACTCAATACTTTTACTGCAATTTATTTTTAATCATCATACTTTCTATTAACTAGAATTATTTGAGTATTCTATAAATTATATTCAATAGAAGCTGTTTTATTGCACTCATATAACTATCTGATTAAATTGTTCAATCCGAATTGCGAAAAATAAGAAATTGAATATATATTCAATTTCTTATCCTCCTTTACTACAAAGTACTATAAAGAGAGGAGTATAGCAAATAGTATCAAAATTTTCTGTCTCAACGAATCGCACGTAGAGATATCGATAACACACATAGAGTTAATGGTATTTCATAACTAATTGATTGAGCAGCCGCTCGTAGACCACCCAAAAAAGAATATTTATTATTTGACCCATATCCTGACATAAGAAGTCCAATAGGAGCAATGCTTGAAATAGCAATCCATAAAAAAACACCAATACTCAGATCAGATAAAACAAAGTTATAGCCAAAAGGAATTACTGAATAGCTTATTATAATGGATATCACTGATATGGATGGTCCTATACTGAATAAACGAATATCTCCTCTAGATGGAATAAGATTCTCTTTGAAAAGTAATTTTGTTCCGTCTGCTAAAGCTTGAAGAACTCCAAAAGGACCTGTGTATTCAGGTCCAATACGCTGTTGTATCCCTGCGGATATTTCTCTTTCTAACCATACAATTGCTAGTACACTTATTGTAATTCCAAATACAAGAATAAAAATAGGGGCAAATACCCATATAATTCTATATACCTCGTTAAAAGATTCCAATCTGAAAAAAAAATGGATATCTTGTATTTCTGTTATATCAATTATCATTTCAACGATCAACTTCTCCCATAATAATATCTATGCTACCTAGTATTGTCATAATATCGGCCAATTTCATTCTTTTAACTAATTGAGGAAGAATTTGCAAATTGATAAAACCAGGTGGACGAATTTTCCATCTCCAAGGAAAACCATTTTGATCTCCTATTAGAAAAATTCCTAATTCTCCCTTTGGGGCCTCAATTCTTACATAAAGTTCTTGTTTTGGTAATTCAAAAGTCGGAGACGGTTTTTTACTAATAAATCGATACTCAAAATCATTCCATTCTGGCTCTTTTTCTCTATCAAAGCTGCGGATTTCTAAATTTTCATATGGTCCGCCGGGAATTCCTTCCAAAGCCTGTTGAATAATTTTTATGGATTCCATCATTTCACCAATTCGAACCAAATAACGAGCTAATGAATCTCCTTCTTTTTGCCATTGAACTTCCCAATCAAATTCTTCGTAACATTCATAATTATCAACTTTACGCAGATCCCATTGTATTCCGGAAGCCCGAAGCATCGGTCCCGACAAACCCCAATTTATTACTTCCTTTCCATCAACAACACCTATCCCCTCAACCCGTTCTAAAAAAATAGGATTTCGCGTAATAAGTTTTTGATATTCAACAAGCCTTATTAAAAAATAATCGCAGAAATCATAACATTTATCCACCCAACCATAGGGTAGATCAGTCGCTACTCCCCCGATACGAAAAAAATTATGCATCATTCTCATACCGGTCGCAGCTTCGAATAGATCATATATTAATTCTCTTTCTCTGAAAATATAGAAGAAAGGGGTTTGTGCACCAATATCTGCCATAAAAGGTCCTAGCCAGAGTAGGTGAGAAGCTATACGACTCAACTCCAACATAATTACTCGGATATAGCTAGCTCTTTTAGGTACTTGAATATTTCCCAATTGTTCTGGTCCGTTTACAGTTATTGCTTCTGTGAACATAGTAGCTAAATAATCCCAACGTGTTACATAAGGCAGATATTGTATAATTGTTCGATTTTCCGCTATTTTTTCCATTCCTCTGTGTAAGTAACCCAATATTGGTTCACAAGCAATAACATCCTCACCATCTAGAGTAACAATAAGTCTAAGAACACCATGCATTGATGGGTGATGAGGGCCCATATTGACTATCATGAAGTCCTTTCTTGTAGTTGAGATATTCATAGGTTTTTCCTCGATTTATTCTTCTATGAATCGCTTAAAAAAAGTTCATCAAAATTAAAGATCTAATAAATCGAATAATTAAGAATTACTCTTCAATTTAACGAATTCGTGACTCCCGAATATAAAATTTATTTATTAATTTTTTATAACGTATTCCATCTTTCTTTGACAAATAAGACAGTAATCGTTGCCGTTTTCCCAGAATTTTACGTAAACCCCTTTGAGACAAATAGTCTTTTCGATGCAATTCAAAATGTGAAGTAAGTCTTCGTATTCTATTGGTAAAATGGAATACTTGAAATTCAACCGATCCCGGGTTTTCTTCTTTTTTTTCTTGTGAAATAACAGGTATAAATGAATTTTTTACCATAAAAAAATGAAAGTTTTTACCCTCTCCTCGCTTTTTTTTTTATAGATATTTTGATTGATCAGTAATAATAATGGACACGAATTTTTTTTTTATTTTTTAAATCTTAATTTTTAATTCTTTCTTTTTTTTTACAATCGAATTAATTCTTATAAATTAAAGAAATCCTATATTAATAGATATAAAAGAGACTTTTTTTTTGGATTCACCACCAAAAATTGGATACTTCTAAAATAAAAAAAAAAGAGGATTTTTTGAATTATTTTTTTTGATCTAACGGATATATCATTGAATTTCTATCAATGCTATAATGGGTTTCTGTATTTACGTTATGTATATAGAAATTTGTCTTCTATATTACGATAAGTAAATAGAAGACAAATTTCTATTAACGAATTTTCAATCGTGGATACATATGTATCCTTACTATATTGAAACGGCTTCCATTATGGGTATTAAACCAATAGCGATTTATACAAGCTAAATCTTCTAATCGATAATTTGGCCAAAGAAATGTTTTGAAATTCGTTATTTTTTTTTTATGTTTCTCAAAATATTTTCTTTTTTTAGTCAAAATTAGAAAACAATTAGGGACTTTATTTTCATTATAAACTATTGTGTTTGTATGCATACTATTTCTATTACTAGGATTGAAACAATTTAAAATTCTCAATTCTCTACGACGTCTAGCGGATAAAATCGTTTCAGGAACAAGTAAATTATCATTTTTTTTTTCTTTTTTTTCTCTTATCTTTTTATCTCTTGTTCTTGTAATGTATTTATCAAAATTATTCTTATTAATAGGACTTTTTTCTGAGTATTTTGGATAATTTTTTCGTTTATTCTTATGAATTAATGAAAGACCAAGAGTTTGATACATAAAAAATTTTTTATTGTTTTTTTTTCTAGATAGACGAACTGGTTCGATAACAAATATTTCTTTTTTCGGAAATTTTTTATTTTTCCTTAGGCCTAGAAAAGTTAAATTCTTCTTATTTTGAATCATCATAATATCTAGACCAAGTTCTCCTCTTTGAATAGAAGCTATAGTAATTTGTCTTATCTTTTTCAATCTAATAAGGAGACAATATACTTGGACATTTTTTAATATTCTTTGACCTAAGCCATTTTTCCAGTTCAAATGTAAAGTTAAAAAATTTCTTCGTAATAAATTGAGTTCTGCCTCCATCTTGTCTTCCTTTTTATTTATACCCTTACCATTCGTTTTACTGCCCGCTCCTACATAATCTTTTTCAATATCTTTTGCTTGGTTTGAGAGAGATAATTCAAGATTGATTCGATCAACATATTTTGCTTGTGCTCGATTTTTAGTCTCTAATTCCAATTCAAGGGATTTTTTTTTTTTCGATAGTCTAAAAATATCTATTATTTGTTTGTTTGTAGTAATGTTATTTTTATTTAAATTAAAAAAAAGAAATTGGATTGGTATAATCCATGGGTTACTCTTATATGCATTATAAACTATCAAAAATTTTGAAAAGAACCAAAATTCCGGATTCGATCTGGAACGATAACTATTTAGGATTTCTCTATTGATTCCCATCCAATCGAAATACTTTCTATCCAGATTTTTCTCCATATCTTTAATAGCATCTTCTGCTATATAATTATTGATAAAGATATTAGCTATTATATCCAATATATCCAATAATTCTTTTTTATGGGTGTTGTAATTTGAAGAAATCACTTGGTTTTTATTCGCTTGAAAAAAGGGTCTCAATCCATAAATATATGAGTCTTTCTTATCTGCATAATTGATAAAATTATAGGATAAAAGATCATATGTATATTGTTTTTTAATTTTTTTTTTTTTTAATGCGTCTACTTGTTGCTCTTTGTAAAGAATTAATTGTCTTTTTTCATATGAATCCCATTTGGTTAAATCTTTATGTTTAGCTACACGACATTCAATGATTTTTTTTCTCCATTTTTGTGGTACTAATTTTGACCATCTACTTTGAGATAAGTCATATTGATAATAATGATCCCTTAACCAATTTGTCCATTGATTAATTACCGAATTGGGAGGGTTCTTTTGTTTTAATTTTGAATGAAATATGCCTTGTACTCCAAAAAAAGAATTCTTTATTTCTTTTTTAAGAAAAAAAAAATTTCCATGATATTGGAAAACAGATCTTAATTTATATAGGTTAATGTTAATAATCTGGGTTTGTAATAGTTTAAAAAATACATATGCTTGTGACAAAAAGGAGACGTCACAAGAATTCTGTGAATTCATATTCCTAGTATTGAAATAGTTGTGTATAATCGAAATAAAGCGAATTACACTTTTATTTATTTTATCAGTTCTTATGGATTTTTTAATAATTTTTTTTGTTGATTCAAGAAAAAGTTGTGTATTGATCCTAGGAATACAAATTATATATAGAAATAGATCTACATATATATTTTTTATGAAAAATTTAAAAAAAGAATGTGATTTACGAGTTAATCGAAGATTTATCCTTCTTTGTAATATCTTTAATTTTTTTTTTTCAAATCCTATCCTTTTACTATCATAAGTTGTTTTGTTAGAATTAATATTTGTTTCGGAAATTACAAGTCCTATTTTCTTTTCTTCTTTTTTCATTTTTTCTATTTTTTTTCTAACTGCTTTTCTTTTAGCATTCAGATCTTTAATTTTTTTTTTTTTCAATGAACAATTTGCCAAATTTTGTGATTGAATTGGAATGGTTGTTTCGGAAATTATTGGACTATTCTTAGAGATTGTTGAATCTTTTTTGCTTTCGCTTAATTCATCTCTTTTTTTTAATTTAATAAAGATAAATTTATTAAATTTCGTTATTTTTTGCGTTATAAATTCAATACTTTGGATGATCCATTTTGTTTTTTCTTTGAAAATTTTTAGAAACAATTTCAATTTTTCACTTAAAATTTTTAGAACTAGAAAAATAAAAAATTGAAATTGTTTTTTTTTTTTTTTTAGTTCTTTTAAAATGGGATTAAAAAATGAAAATCCATTTTTGGTAGAACTAGAAAAGGGCAATTCGACTTCCATTCCCCAAATTGTTAAAAAACCAAACTTTTTTCTTTTCATTGCATCTTTTTTCTTTTCATTGGATCGTAGCTTAGATTTGTGCCAAGGTTTTAGACGAAAAGGAAATAATATCTTTATCTGAATACCATCTGTTAGCCATTTTTTGGGAAATTCTCTTTGAGATAATGGAACGCCATTATATGTACATTTAATATGGATTTCTCTCTTCCAATCCCTAAAATCTTCGGACCATTCGGGAAATTGAAAAAAAAGTATACGAACAAGATTTTTAATTATTATCAATGATGGTAATATAATATATTTTCTAAGAATCGATTGTGTTATTAATAAAACACCTCTTATTACTTGAGCAAATATAATGCTATCCCATGCTTCTGCTATTTGTATACGTTTTTTTTGCTCAGTTTCTTTTTTTTTTTCCTCCTCTTTTTTCGAATTTTCTTTTGACTTTTCCACTGTATAATACGAAATTTTAAATTCTATCTTTTTTCGCATCCAATTTTTTAACATTTTTAACATAAAAAAGATTTTCTTTAAACTATCAAAATAAAATAAAAAAGGTTTCTCAATTTTATCAAAAAAAAGAGGGGAATGCACACTTTTTTGAAAAAATTTCCAAGTAATTGTTTTACGCCTTTGAGCACGTATAGATCCTTTGATTATATCTCGCCGAAAATCCGATTGTTGGGGATAACGTATTAAAGCCAATTGGTTATTTGGGTTTTTAGTTTTTTTAGTATTTCCAGTATGATTATAAGTCTTGTATTTTTTTAAAAATTTAAATTTATTAGCCAAAATTACTACACGTTTGGCTTTTCGAGAACGAATTTGATAACTCTTTGTTCTCTTTTTTCCCGCCAGTATTTGCAATTCGTCAATAAATTTGTATGACCATCTAGGAACTTTTTTAACGATTTCATTTTCATTTATTCTAATCCATTTAGTTCTATTTTGATTTACTATTGTTTTCTTGTTCAAATCAGTTCTAATTGCATCAAATAATATTTTTATTATTCGTTTTTTTTCTTCTTCATCTTCAGAATATATTTTTATTTGTTCCTGTTCTGGAAATAAATAGAGTGCTTCAAAGCTCAAGCTTGATAATGATTTTTTTGAAAATTTACTCATTAGATTAAAAAAAAAAAATTTAGTTACTAATGATTTTCTATCAAATGTACTTATTTCCTCCTCCAATTCTGAATAATTTTTATTTGGATAAATATTATTATAAAGAAGGATACTATAAATTTTATTTATCAAAATATTATTTTTTTTGTAAGTTTTGTCATCTTGAATTGAGGGTGAAAAACCTTTTTTGATTCGTCCACGAAAGGGTCCGTTCAAGAAAGGATCGTATATTTTAGTTAAGTATTTTGTTTTAGTTTCATCATTACACAATCGAATTCGGTTTTCAAATATATCCATAGATAAAAATTCCTTATCTATAACTTTTGCTCGATTTATAAATTCATTACTAAGTTTATTTCTTTTTTCTTCATTAGTATAGCTCCAATAATTACATAATTCATCATAGGAAATTATATCTCTTGTAATTATATCTCTTGTAAAGAGATATAATTTTGTTTCCATCATTTTTTGAAAAGTTGATAAATTTGGTGGATATGTAAAAGATATTCTTTCTTTTCCATCACTTTGACATGTATGAAAAAAAAATTCTGAAATTTCATTTTTTACTATATTTTCAAATTTTTTATTTTTGATATATCGAAATGGACGATTCCATCGTTTATAATTGAAAAGAATATTTATAAGAGAAAACCGTAAGTTATTTTTATCTTCGTTGATTTTGTCCAAATTATTATCTTTTTTAAAAAAAATAGAAGGAAAAAGATCTTTGTTGTTGAATCGGTTTTTTTTTTGTTTAGTTCGTACCCTTTGCAAATTTCTTTCGACATTTATTTTTCCGATTTCATTATTTTCTTCAATTTCGGAAAGCTTCTTACTAAAAAAGGGTGGCGGTATTCTACCTAAATAATATAAACAAGTAACAAATAAGAAAATAATAAAGATTTTAAACATAGAATTTCGAAATTCTGACATAATGTACTTATTTGATTGAATAGGTACATTAGATTTAATCGAATTAGTTTGGTGTATCCAGACTAATAGAAAATCAATCCATTTCATCAAAAAAGTGTAGCCTATTATCCAACCAACAAAACTACTTGTTAAAAATAACAATGGATTCTTGCATCTAAACAAATTAAGATTCACTAATCTTATTAATATTGAACTTGGTAAAAAAAAGGGGTTTAATAACTGAAAAATAAGATTCTGAAAGAATATTCTTTGAATACTAAAATTACGTATTGAATTTGGATTCTTGTATCCATAATTCAAAACGTTTTTGTGATTATTGCCGAAGAACTGAAATAAAAGATAGGGTAGAGCTATGACAGTTATTGTATGGGGTCTACCCAATGCTAGATGCAAAGGCGCATAATAGATCGATAGAAACATTATGAGCTGTCCCGTAATAAACCCAGTTG